CCGGGCTTTTTCTAACTGGTCTAGGGCCCCCTTGCGTAATTCTTCTGAATTTTGAATAGTCTTCAAGATCCTTTGTTTTCGATTATCTAATAAATCACTTAACACTCCCTTTCCAAAAAAAATTAACACACCAAGTACTACACTTAGGTTTATTAGATTGGTTGCAAAAATATCAGTATTAAACCCGAAACTCCCCGCGGATGGCCAATAACCCAAGGAAAGGAAAGAATCGGTTACATTTTTCATATGATCTCCTCTTTCTTATAGTTATAGCTTTCTTCTAGTTATAGATAGACTACTTATTTTTTTTTCTTTCTATTCTTTATTGTATTCTTTTATTATGACTTTCACTATTTCTAAATAGAAAATAGGAAATTGAGTCAAAAAATATATTGATATTAGAAATGGATTTTAATGGATTTTTTTTTCAATTGGAAATTTCCAATACTTGGAAATTTCCAATAAGCTTGATACTTATTCGATTCGAATTCGGTACCAGGTCTTATACAGGTCAGTTGCGAAATACCTCGTTTGTTACAATACAATTGCAATACTTCCTAAAAAAAGTTCGTCCATTGGACTAAGAAGGTAAAGGAAAAAGTGAGTTGGATCCTCATTCTTAAACCAGGGATTTCCGTGGGTTGTTGTTCCTAAGTAATTAAATTGTAGGAATTAAATAAATATTAAAATAATTCAAAAAAACAAGATCAACAAATCTTACGGAAATAAATAAAAATATGTGTTTTTAGGATTAAACAAAAGGATTCGCAAATAAAAGAGCTAATGCTACAACTAACCCATAAATTGTTAAAGCTTCCATGAAAGCTAGACTAAGTAATAAAGTACCCCGTATTTTTCCTTCCGCCTCTGGTTGTCTCGCGATCCCTTCTACAGCCTGTCCCGCAGCAGTACCTTGACCAACCCCAGGTCCAATAGAAGCAAGCCCGACAGCCAATCCAGCAGCAATAACGGAAGCGGCAGAAATCAGTGGATTCATGATAAGTTCCTCGCGCCAAAACAAAAATAAAGAAATAGTTAATGATACAATCAACCAATATTCAAGTCACAATTACCGACGAAACGGAAAGGTTTCTATTGAAATCCCTATCCAAATTCACAATAGTAAGACAAATTAGATATATCTTTAGTTCATATATACCTAGTTAATGTCTAATATCACATATACGTGTTTTTCCCCCATACCGTAAACCAAATATTGTATCTTAAAGTCATCGGGATTCTCGAATCATTCTTCGAAAGATTTACAAGAGTTGTCTTATAGCGATTAGATTATATACACCTAGTTCGACCCCCCATTCCTACGCAAACCAATCCATATTTTTTTTACAACAAAAAAATATCGTAACCTTTTTTACAATTACTCTAGATCGTCTATATCTTGATTTATACCTTATTTGTATATTTATTTATCTTCCCTAAGTGGATTACCTCAAACGGCGCATACATTGCGTCAGGCTAAGCTAAAAAAGACTGTGTTGGAAACTAGTCAATGATGACCTTCCATGGATTCGCCTATATAAGCCGCAGCTAGGGTTGCAAAAATAAGAGCTTGAATACCGCTTGTAAATAATCCAAGGAACATGACTGGTATAGGAACTACTAAAGGTACTAAAGAAACAAGAACAACAACTACTAATTCATCAGCTAAAATATTTCCGAAAAGTCGAAAACTAAGCGATAACGGTTTTGTGAAATCTTCTAAGATGTTAATAGGTAAAAGGATTGGCGTTGGTTGAATATATTTACCGAAATAACTCAATCCCTTTTTTGTAAGGCCCGCATAAAAATATGCTACTGAAGTAAGTAAAGCTAAAGCAACGGTCGTGTTTATATCATTTGTGGGTGCGGCTAACTCCCCGTGAGGTAACTGTATAATTTTCCAGGGTAAAAGAGCCCCTGACCAATTCGAAACAAAAATAAATAGAAACATAGTTCCAATAAAGGGAACCCATGGACCGTATTCTTCTCCAATTTGAGTTTTGCTCACGTCTCGAATGAATTCAAGGACATATTCAAAGAAATTCTGACCATCAGTAGGAATGGTTTGTGGATTACGAACAGCTAGAATGGCTGAACCTAATAAAATAGCAATTACGACCCAAGAAGTAATAAGTACTTGCGCATGGACTTGGAAACTTCCTATTTGCCAATAGAAATGTTGGCCTACTTCCACACCGGATATATCGTATAAACCTTTTAGTGTTTTGATAGAACATAATAGAACATTCATATTACCCTCTGAAAGAAATAGAACTTAAAAAGGAATTATTTTGATTCAACCATCTTTTTTTTTCGATTTGCCTACTTGAATTATATATTTAAAATATCAACTAATAATTATATATTTAAAATATCAACTAATCACAGAAAATCTCCGGTTTTTATCTCTTTTATGCTAGTCAAGAATAATAACCGATTCAATAAATCGATTATATGGAGTTCCCCCAAAAATTTACTTATCTTATTATTAATCAAGAAT